TAACACTCGTATATATTGAGCTCGTAATGGAACCTCGCAATTCAAAAGTCTCTCTACGGCTGAAGAATGAGCGTGTTCTTGGGCCATCGTAGAAACATAGATAGGGTCGACGACGGAACGAAGAACTCACCCTAGATACAGCTTTTTTGTACACGTTCACTTGCATCACATACACAAGTGCTCTCTGAACCGTGCAATAAGGTCACCCATAACACGGCTCTCCTACTTTAGTTACCTTAGCCCCAGGCCATGCTATTCCATGATATTGGAAAAATGACAGCGTAAAAACTAGTATGGAAAGCTGGTCTCCCTTTTATTGAGGGAGGTTTACGTCTAGTCAATAGGAGCCCTACTTTCCAATCACTACGAAAAAAATAAGTAAAGCTTTTTCTGTCATTTTGCCGGCCCCAGAGGAGCGACCCATTCCCCAGTCTCTCGCACTGCTCAAGTAAGTCTCCGTATGAGGACCTCCTTCCCTTCTGCCCACTCTCCGTTCACACGGTTCTAAAAGCAGAGGAGGAAAGGTTAACAGCAGGTACCACGAGCCCTCTGTCCCACACATCTATCCAAAAGCAAGTGTAGTTCACCGGTTTCACCGAATGCTCTTATCTCTCGGCAAAGATCGTGTGAGTGTGCAGTTATGCTTTGGATGCTTCGCCATAGAATAGATCGACTCAGTTCCCGTTCTTTTCCGGTGCACTCGCTTTATATCTCCGACACACAAGGAAGGACGCGGTGGGAAGAACCCTAGCCTCTGTCCGGCCGATCATTCCGCTGGCATCTCGCATTCACGCCCTCGTTTGACTGCCGCTCGGGGATATAGTTGTAGATACGTTAGTCTTAGTGGGTCGTTGGCTCCACCTGTTATCTCCTTCTACGACATGCTGTTGTCGTCGCCATATTCTATATGTAATGTAACTTAGTCATCTCTGCTTCGCTGCGGGTCAGCACCTCCGAAAGAAACGGAGGACTTCATTCAGTGACTCCGCGATCGCCCTCTGAACGATCAAAATAAGGTAAAGCTTGAAGATAAGTTTTGTACTCTATTAATTTCTCAGTCCCTCTAGTCGGGTGGGCGCCGGCCGGTGACCAGATCCCCCTTAAAACCGTACGTGCGGGTTTCCCCGCATGCGGCTCACGCCATTCGAGGTGGCCCAGCCCAGCATTTCCTTCAGAACATGAATTGAGACTGCTCGACCTCGGAAGCTCATTCGCGTGTAGGCGGCGCTGTCTGTTGTACCGTTGACTCTATCTGTTCATTTCATTTGCTTTATTACATTCTTTATTGCATAACCTCTTTTTCCAAGCTCCTTCCCTTTACTCTATAGGACCTTATCTAATAGGGGAAAAGCCTTCCATTTCCGTCAAATGACCTGGCCTCTCCTGGCTCTTCCACCGTCCGGGTTCCTCCCGATGCTATGCTACCTCGGCGCAGGCCTACCACGCTTCGCGCCTGCGGCGTTTTCGCCAGACGGTCTTTGCCAGTAGTGCCATCCTCCCCGCTGGCTGTATGGGCGGGTTGTCCCTCGCTGCTGCGTTCTGTTAGGCTATGGATTAAAGGAACAAATGTAGTTGAATGGGACAGCAGGCAGGTTACACGTTCCACTGTGCCGAGATGTGAGGTGCAGGTGGTGATGATCACCCCGGGGTATGCGCTAGCGCCCTTGACGGGCACTCCAGGACCCGCCAACGCTCGTGAAAACCCGGGTCGGTCCGAAATTCATCCGACCGGAGATGTGGATAACGAGGCCACCTTCACAACCTTCTCCCTTCTGCCTTTTTAGTAAGGTAGGGCGGTTCGCTTGAGTTGCCGCCCCTTAGCCCGGTGCTCATGACGCGCTACGGAACCTAAACCGTGCCGGGGGACCAAGCAGGGCATAGCTAGCGGCATAGAAGCCGACTCGGCGTCAGCGGCTTCGTGCCGCACTGGAGTAATCCAATATGTGGTTCCGCACGTTCCACCACTTCTCCGTTCATTTCCAATACTAATCGTGAAACACCATGAGCAGCAGGATGTTGAGGTCCGAAATTCAAAGTGAAATTTTTCATTTGCCTGTTCCTAGTCGTCATGGGAAAAAAAAGGAAGAAATAAGAAAGAGATTATTCCCTAAGAGCTTGTCCAGTACCACCAATACAAAAAATGCATCTCCTTCGCCCGCCACCAGTGGAAGCAAGTCCTATGTTGGTTGGGGGAAGAGTTCCATCGCGAAGGATTCAATCCAGCCACAGGTTCCCCACTCTCCTGTTGGCTACCTTGTGACGTCCTCTCCCACGTGAGTTATCTCAGCCACTCCCTTCCCCTTCTTTTGGCCTGTACTCTTTGAACAGAACTCCCAGGGTACTGTGGAATATATTCTTCGTGTACATTTTCTTCTATGTCACTTAGAACGACCTTAGTGATATGAAAAAGATCCTTTTCATTCAACCAGGGGGGGATAAGTATTGGAAAGGATAGCGTCCGTAGCCCTTAAGGTCATACCCTCTATATAAGTCTAGGGAAATTCTTCTTTGTCGGAAAAATTATCCTTATCCAAGGCCTAAAGAATGAGCGTTTTTATATTATCTCTTTCGCTCCTCTCCAGCAACGCGCCCCTTTATCAATCAAGTTGCTCACTCCGTTGCTTGTTCTTTCGCGCTAGTGCGCTCATCCGTTGCTTGTTCGAGTGGGCTCCTTCTCCCGCTCCTCCTTCGTTTTTTTATTGTGATTTTTCGAGGAAGAGCCTATATCAACATTCAATTTTTATTTTTCCCCCCGTCCATTAATAAGATAATTAGAAAAAGGATAAAGAATGTACTCAAAACAAAAAGAAACCATCATATCATCCGAAGAAACGGAAAATACCAAAAAGTTCGAATTCACAGCTAATAACATTGATTTAGATTTTCTATTAACTCATGATCTGGCCCGGTCGACCCGATCATTATATTGAAGGATGGGACCTTTTCTCGAAATTATGCGATGCGGGAACAGGATTCGAACCTGTAGTCTTCAGGTCATGAGCCTGATGAGTTGACCAATTCCTCTACCCCGCGTCTTCCCCTTCCCTTCTCTTTCTGTCACTATCTCCCCGAAAACAACGTTCGACTTGCATGTGTTAAGCATATAGTTTAAGTAGCATGCTTGTCTTAGCGCATAAGCAAGACTGATCACTTTCTGAGCAAAGTAGGCCTTTTTCACTATAGGTTACTGCTCCACTAGACGTTTACCGGCTTCAATAAAGCACCTTTGGGCGTTTTCAAAACCTATATAGCTTAATGAGAGACACTAGTAAGATAGGATAGAATTAAGATTCCTTTCTTTATATACGAATTTAGGATCGCTATTTCCGGCGCAGTCCGTGCCAGTAGTTATATCCTAATTCGGCTACTTCCCCCACGATCTCTGAAACCGTACTAGGCTGAAGTTAAGATCTTCTTTCTGCAGCATCTTTTTTAAATCGCCGGTTGGCTTTGTCCAACCAAGAAAGATCTGGGACTTGAGTTTGGGGCATTACAGCTACGAAGAGCATTCTTTTCGATCTTGTACCCGGTACACTGAACACCAACCCAATCTCGACGAAAAAAAGAAAAGTACAAGCAAGGCAATTTACTCGATCAAGAAGGTATGGAACTTCTCGACACACCTCTATCAATTCCTTTTTTGCCCCATCTCTATTCGATTATTCAATTTGATCCGTCTCGTCTTCTCTTATTAAATTAAGAGTTATGACTCTTAGTCCTACTGCTTTCCCCAGCGTAGAAGTGAAGTTCTTGAAGATCTGGGATTCGTTTTCAAATGAATTTCATCTTTCAATGAAAAAGCAATTTATCTTTCCCGATGTAACTTCCTCCGAAAACCAGATGAAATAGCAGCGTCTTCTCGAACAACGTATTATAACTCAAGACCAACAGCGGCTACTCGAAGAGTTAGATCTCAAGGCGGATAAGGCAGCACAATGGATTTCTTTTTTGTTTTGCACCCTCAAAGCTAGGGCCTATGGTCTTAGCTTTCCTAACGGAAGATCGAGCGAGATCTCTTTGCTTCACGTCTTTCTTAGTCTGAAATAGATCGATTCCCGCATGATTTGAAGATCAAAAGAAAAGGATTCGTCCGGGGATAGTATAAAGAGAAAGAGGGAGAACGGCGGGAGCGGAATGCGAGAGAGCTTGTTTTTGGGCTTAGTGCTGCTCGAGCCTTATATAAGGAACTGGGGGCGAGGGACGGGATTCGTACTGGAAAGACTTTTTCGATCCTTTCTCTATATAAACGAAATTTATCGTCCCATGGAATCCGTAGTTGCCGGGATTCAATCCATCAGGGTATCTACGGGGCCTCGACTCAAGACTACAGGAATGGAGATTAAAGGATTTCTTAATGGAAAGAGGCCGGGGAACTTCTTTGATCTTGTAATCTGGGTCTTTCGTCTAACAAGATTATGGGATTCCGCTTTCTTCCAAGGAAAATTCTTCCTTCAATAAGTGGGGGTACCCTTCTTCATAAACTGATTGGATAGCCGGCTGCCCAAAGAACTCCAATTGAAGATCGAAACTCGCAATATAGGAATTTTTCTGGAAAGAAGTAAGGTGGAACCTCGTCAATCGGTGTGATTTGTGTGTGATAACATCCATAGAAGTCTCAGATCAAAGAAGAAATTATAATATAAGAAAGATTTTATATAGTTTGCGGGCACGGTGGTAGGGGCTTTCTCTAGGATGAGCCTTTACTACACTACTATATTCTTTTATGTGCGAATTAGGCCAGTCTGTCAGTCCTTTACTTGAAGTCCTCTAACGACTCTACCAACATGGAAATTAGCTCAGGTGGGTCCGCTAGGGAAATACCTTCTTTCGACAAAACAGTTTGCTAGCTCGTCTTCCAAGAATCATATTCTTTTTGTCCTGAGATTATGAGCCGCCAACAGAACCAAAGGGAATTCACATGGGATTTCCTCATAGACCAGTCTTTTACCAAAAAATGCTTCTGAACTGCGAACGCGACAACATTCTTCGTATATCTTCTCGTCCCCTATCCTCTTTGTTAGCTTCTTTAAGATGAAATTCCTCTGAATGAAAGATCCTTTTCTTCTTAAATAAGTACGTAATGAGTTACTTGACGAGCTCCAACAGAACTTGAATAAATTTCGGCTTGAGTCACTTATGGTAAAGAGAGCCACGCCCCAAGAGATATGGATTCGCCCTTACAGCTATTTCATGAGGAAATCACCTGAAAGAGAGAGATGCCCTCTCGCTAGAGAGAAGAGCGGAGTGAAGCTGCTTTGCCGAAGAGAGAGCGAGAAAGAGGGGGGCGGAGCGCAAAAAAGAAAGAAAAAACTTGACTACATGCGCGCATTAAGGCCGCAAAGGTGAGTAGTCCTTCTTTCGCTTTCATAGCGGAGGACGACCCCACAGCCCTTTGAAGGCTTTGACCAACTAGTCATTCTGTCCCAATAGCGCCTCAGAGAGTAGCTCTTCCTTATTAGGCGGAGTCTATATGAGCCAGGTTGGTCCTATATCAGTCGTAGATCAGTGAGTGAAATTCGATATTGCAAGTGCAGTGCCTCTTTCGCCGTCACCCATGGTACCAGTTCATATTTGGTTACCCGAAGCTCATATAGAGAATAGAACGAGGCCTTTCCCGTGAGTTCCAGAGCTTCATTCGGCTGTTGGTCGGGATCTTCGACCCATAGAAATCGCTCTAAAACATGTGGTAGGGGCTCTCTTTATGAGCATACCAACCCGCCCGCATAGAAAGTGTGTTTTCCGCTTTTTAAGGAATAAAGGAGGAAGGCTCGGAGTAGTAAATCCTTGAGATCACATTTCGCACCATGAAAGCGAAATCACCCAAGGCAAGAAAGAACAAGGGAATAGCACTTTCAATCAAATATGCGGAAATATTCAATACTGGAAATAAGGAAACTCGCCTACGCCTTTACCTTATCGAAATATAGGGGATTCCAATTATATAGCACCGTCTTCTTCCCTCAAACCTGAAAGGTTGGGTTTCAGTATTAGAAAGGTCTGTGAGCTCGAGCTGGATTCAGACATCAAGGCCGGGAAGAAGCAAGGGTAGCATCCCTAACAGCTTAATTGGTTCCATATCAAGATCCATATACAGGGGATCCATCATATATAAAGCCAGTAGCAGCAAAAGCAGAGACAGGCTACTTTCACTATTCCATTCCTTCATGCTTCCCATATGGATAGGAAAGATTCAAGTGGCCGGTTAAGCAGTGCCTTTTAAAAGCTTAGCTTTTGAGATTCTCTTACTAATAGACTAATAGAAAACAAGACTGGAAGACTCACTGAAAGAAAGAAGTCCTGTTTCTACCCTAATCCCGAATTCCCTCACGAGACTGCGTCTAACTTATCTTGTTAAGCTTAGTTATTCGCTAAGTCGGTCTCATTAACCCAGTTTCGCCTGTAGCCCCCCCATGATTTACTAAGAATAGGGACAACAGACAATAGGTCCTGCTTACTCGTAAAATTTGATTTGAATATATATAGTATAAGAGCGGCGGAGTTATAGGGCATCCTTACTCTTACTTTCGTTCTATTTTTTCGTTATGCTATGCCTTATTTAGACGTTGCGTTCTAATCCACGAACTTTTACACTTGTAAATTGATTTTATACGACAAAATTCTTTTGGTAACTTTTTATATGTACCCATGGCAGACTTTTCATACATACCTTCACAGAATATCTATCTTTTTCAACTCTGTATTTTTTCCCTTAACGCATATCGGCACTGGTAAGCTAGAAAAATAAGATTCTTATTATTTTCATTTGAAAAAAGGTCTATTGGTGCTTTGCTTTCATACTCGCCTCTATTATTCTATAGTAGCTAGCACGCTCTTGCTTTTATCTTTAAAGAAAGAGGATAGGATAATAAGCAACAAATAGTTGAAACACCCGTTTTCCTACTATCGTAACTTTTTTTTATAGGTCTGGTAGGCTATAATTTGTAAAACCTAACTCTCCTTTCCTACTGGCTTAAAATGCATTCCCTTATTTATTTATTCTTAGAGCTTGAAAGGACAATCATTTACTTCTGCCATTTCCTTATCTATCATTATTGAAATCTCCCCATAAGCCGAGACCTTATTAATATATATATTATTTTATTGACTCAAATCACTAATAAGAAAAATGAAGAACGCGTATAACCGTAATCTCTGTCGAGCAAGTTAGAATTCGCACGTTGCCCCTGCTTTAGCATTTGAATAGGGCATAATAAAATAAAAACCGGTAAATAAAGGACTAACTATAATTACATACTGAAACAGCTATGGATATGTTATCCCATTATATAGGAAAATTGATTTCCCTTTAATTTATCAAGCTGGTGCTTTACTTGATGTTTATGGTGGCGTGGCCGGGAGGGATGCATGGTGCAATGCAAGCCTGAAGAATCCCGATGAGCCTTACCAGAAGTGAAGTAAAGAAGAGTATTAATGATATTCTCTTTATCCTATTTTGAATCAAAAACTATTTTTAAAAAAGAATGATGCCTACCTTACAACAGGTCCTTTCCTTAGCTTTTATTGATCAAGGAACGTAAGTGAGCCCCGGCTATATGAGCTCCTGGAGGTTTCTCGTTCAATTAACAACAAAGAAAGAGAAGGGCTGCAGGCACGAAATGCCGATCCGTTAAAGGAAGCCTAATCAAAGCGGGCAAACAAGAACTCGTAAGCTATCCACCCTGCCCGTCAGTCATATAAGACAATCGAATATATATATATATATCATCTTTCTATACGTTCGTTAACTTGGGCTTCCCAACAGAAGCGTTAGTTGATCGGTCTACTGAACCTGGCCAAAGGATTAGTTTTCCAATGTATATGTCTTAGTTGACAAAGTACGTAATAGGCTGCTGGCTAGAAACATAGTAGGAATTTTTAAGGTTGAGATGACTGGTACGTTTATCGATACACTCGAGTAGATGCCTTCAACAAGCCCCACTCACAGATAGCTAATGAGCTAGCTCTTTGAAAAAGGAACCAGCAATACTGGATGCGATGTTTGGAACAAAAAGACCACCTTCGGAAATGAAAGAATAGAGATCTAACCTCCTGAAAAGAAGATATATTCACAGACAGAGGAAAAGAGACTCTTAGTCAGTGGAAAGAAAAAAGATAAAGGACTGCTACTGAAAAGAAGAAAGAGTTATTCTAATTCTTACCCTTCGAGAAGGGGCTTAGTGGCCAGCCAGGTAAGCGGGAAATGATAAAGATACATCTAGAAGGACTTGATGGGCCCTAGCGGTTAGGCATGCAGGTGGGAACGCATTAATAGATAGCTGAACGTGGGTGCGATCGTCATTCCCCACTAATAGAAGTAAGAGAGATTCCTGTTCTCTCTAAAATGTTAGGCATTGAAGCTAGAGCGAATGGAAGTAAAGAACCTTGGCTCATTCGCCGAGGCTTATACTCCTAGATTCATCAAACAAATTATTGGACTATCAATCAACAGGCTCTGTCAACAGGTTCGGGTCCATAAGCAGTGACAATTGCCCTATGAAGACTCGCTTTCGCTACGGCTCCGGTGGGTTCCCTTAACCAAGCCACTGCCTATGAGTCGCCGGCTCATTCTTCAACAGGCACGCGGTCAGAGTCCTACTCCTCCCACTGCTTGGGAGCTGACGCTTTCATATTCTATTTCACTCCCCGATGGGGGTTCTTTTCACCCTTCCCTCACGGTACTACTTCGCTATCGGTCACCCAGGAGTATTTAGCCTTGCAAGGCGGTCCTTGTCACGCGGGACCATGCTACTCGGAGCGTAAGCTAGTGTTCGGCTACTGGACTGACGCCATCTAGGGTGCAGCATGAATGCAACAAGCAACGGATGAGCGAAAGAGAAAGGGGCGCGTTAGCGCTTTTCTTGTCCGTTTTCTTGCATGGTGTTAATTTTGTTTCTTATTAGGCCAAGCAACTAGCTAGTTTCCCGAGTGCAGTTTCCATATAGGATTTCCCCTGATTGATCCGAAAATGCCCACGCAGCCGCCCATTTACCCGTTGATCCGTTCCTCGACTAAAATAGACTACGTAGTTAATAATCGAAGAGAATGTTAATCACTTTTTAGAGCCGCCAAGTAAACTCGATCAAAGAGAGGCCCTACGACTTCAAATTGTTGGTTTTTTATTCTTTTATAGATTTTCTCTGAATCCGGGGGTTCATTCATTATGAACTAAAAAGTGTAAGGCTTATTAGTGAGGTCTTAAAAACTTCATAGAGTTCATGATCAGCCATTCTCTTTTTTTGTGCTTTTAGCAAGTAGGCAAGGCGAAGAGTTTCTTTTAATCAGATACCCATTGCTTGGATTTCAAAGCCTCGAGATGATTTGCAGAACAAATTCTTTCTAGGTTTGTCTTGTGTCTTCGCAAAAAATGGTCCATTCATTTATTGATGGGCGAACGACGGGGATTGAACCCGCGCATGGTGGATTCACAATCCACTGCCTTGATCCACTTGGCTACATCCGCCCTTACCCCCGCATAGGTTTAAGTCTCTATCTACGATCAGATCCTTTCTTAACCCCTATGACCGCTATCAAAGAGAAGCTTTTTACTAGACTATAAGTGTGTTTTTTTTTATTAGGTTGAAGCCTTGGCTTCCACAATCGAGACCGATTGCCTGGCCTTCAAACGAAGAGGTTGGGCTGTTCACTTCATGGATTTTACTTCACTTGACTGAAGATTCAAGTAAAGATAGGGGCCGGGCGGAAGGGGCTACCATTCTCTTTCTTTCTTAAATCGTTCCGATCAGGACAAGTGGGTTGGTTCGTTTCGTCCTCCTATCTACGCAATTCAAGTTCGTGATCATGTTTTCGAAAGGTAGTTGTAGAGGAGCGGATGCGCTCCGTTAGCGCATACGTTTTCTTGCTCCTTTCTTGTCCGTTTTCTTGCATGGTGTGTAACTAGGTTGGTAAGGGAACCCGTAGGAAGGCGAGCTACGTGAGGCCGAATTCACATCAGAAATCGCCAACATGAACACAAACGAAATCTTGAATTGCGTATAGAAACAAAACGAACCACTTCTCTTTTCGGAGCTGAGGTCTATGAAGAATGGCTTTTTGGTCCCTTTCGTCCAGTGGTTAGGACATCGTCTTTTCATGTCGAAGACACGGGTTCGATTCCCGTAAGGGATAGGTACTCATTCTCGGCCGCTTTCAGTTAGTGTTCATTGCCTTAGATGTCTTTTAATATATTTTCTTTTTCATTTCCGACAGAAAGAATCTCCATGATTCATGCATTATCTTTCTTATCCTCTCAGCCATACATTTGTTTTTTCCTTTTTTTTTTTCTTTTGGCCGTTTGTTTTTTTTAGGCATTTAACGCGCTGAGTGGTGTCCTCTCTCCCCTAAGACCTAAAAAAGAGTTCCGTCTATAGAGCTTAAAGCTTAAACCATGGCAGTAAGTTGGCCCAGCCCTCGCCTTCTTAAGTGGGCAAGTGAAAGCGTTCAACGGTTCTTCGGCCTACCCTTTTTCAAGGTTTTTCTTTTTAAATTGAAGCTAATGCTATGCTGTCCGTCCTTCCCTTGTTCAAGAGAAAGCGAGGACTTTTTTAGCTACTGGCCTAAAAAAAAGAGATTCATTAGCCTCTTGATCGATCGATTTCTTTTTTCGAAGTACGAAGAGGTTGATTGAAGTGTGAGATCAGCCCAAGACTAAGGCCGAGCAACTAGTAAAGATTGGACGTCTATCTATCTTACCACGTTCTCCTACTCCTATCAAGGCCGGCGGAAAGAATGCTCTTCTCATCTTTCTTACGGCTCGTTACCGCAGCGCTCGTTCACCCCTTCTACTTCTTAAAATCAAAAGGGTAGTGTCTTTTTCTCCTATTATTATTGGCAAATAGCGTTTTGAAGCGAAGGCATTATTGAACGAAAGAAATGCCGGGTCGGTCAATTGCATTAGGTAGGAGATGCAGGACCTGTCTTAACCACAAGTGCATTCGTAATCGAGGATGACCTAGATCCCAAAATTTGGATTGAAAAGTGTGTATCTTTTCTTTACTTTGAAGTGAAAAGGAGGGTTAAAAAGGGGATACACTTTATTCTCTATGTAGCCGTCTCAGCACTCGGAAATCCAAGACCTAACCCCTGACTTATAGCTTCTAGATAGAGTGGAAATTTGTAGTTCGTGTTGTTGTCTGTCCTCTCTTTTTTATAAAGAAATGATCCGTTTTCTTTTTTTTTTATCACAGATCTAGCTTCGCGGGGGCGCGATTAATCCGTATACCGCGATTTTGATTCCTTTAGGATTTTGAAGCTTACATACACGGATTACCCTTGCCTAGTCCAAGTAAATCAATTCATATTTTTTTTTACTTCGAGGGAGGCAGGGGGTACCGAAAAGCTTAATTTAGTAAACTTTATAGGTTTACTTTTTGATAGGGAAAAAGGGAAGACACAGTCAAGTATAAGCGAAGCGCGTTTGGCACAAAAAGGAAATCCGATTTTGGTCAGACTTGATCTTAATCGTAGTTCAGATTCAAGTCGGTTCAGTGAGGGCGACCGCGAAAGTTACCGAATGGGTCAGTCTTTTCCTTCAGTTTATCCCATATTTAATTAATATTTATTATATAAAAGAAATTATCTTTATAAAATAAAGGCGTGGGAGGACGTTGCAGATGCCCGGAACGGACACGACTTCTTCTAACGCTATAAGACCACTGGAAGACACCCGGGACCAGAGCATGTCGTGAAAGAAGCACACTGGGGGTGCTTTTACCGTGTCTCCGGGGCACAGTTGAATGTAGAGATATCATGAACGCAAGGTGCAGGATACCAGGCCGATAACCCGGGCAACCACTGCCCTATGTGCCGATCGCTAGCGCATCCAGGGCCCCGGCGCCCAGCTCAGCTGGAGAGGCCTAGCCTGATCTGATCAGTTCGGATAGACTTCATTCAAGAATGCCGCCGCCCCTTTAATAAATAAGAAAAAAAGTGCTAAGTTTAAGATCAGTGAATCAACCGAAACCAAAGAAGAGACCTTTCTCGCTCGGCGCCTAAAGCGCACTATGCTCCGCTTCAAAAAATGAGAGTTTTCGGTGGAATCGGTGAACCGCGCGAGCTGGTTAGATGCGTGGGACAGAGGGCTCGTAGTACCTGCTAGCGCAGCTATGCAGTGAAGGGAAGGAGCCTAAATCAATCGACCCCCTTCCTTCTTTTTTTTTTAAGAATTCAATAAAAAAAAAGCAGTACAAAGAGATTATACTCTCGGATGAGACTAAGCAGCTATCGACCGTTCCGACGCGAGCCGGGCCTCAATTCAGAAAGATGAAGGGCCCAAAAGTCTAAATAGGGGGTTCAAAATTCCCCATCTCATTGAGGGCGGAAAACGAATCGACATCTCGATGTGATACAGCCTTTTCTATTTTAGTTGAGAAAGAAAGGTAGCCTATCTTTAGCTTTCACTTTAGCTTTAGATAGGCTCGAAGCTATTGGAGTGGGATCGTCAGATACTTTCTTAATCACATAGAAAGGGCTTTTTCATAAGGGCGCTCGGCCGGTGCTCCTTTCTAAAACCAGACTTAACGTTAGGGAAGATAAGGGAATACCGCGAACCGACCGAATTGACTTATCCGAACCGAACGATAGCGGCTTAAAGCTAAGCCTATCGCGAGCAGCGTCGTTTCTTTTTATCGGCGGGCAAGAGCATCTCAACTAAACGAGTATATAAGGGCAAAGGAAAGGATCAAGCGCTTGTTCTCCCGGGATTACCCACAGGTTGGGGTTGAGAGCCGTGTGATGGGTGACTATCCAGCACGGTTCGGAGAGCACTTTGAGTCTGCGCTGGTTAATGGGAGGAGCCCCCTTATCAAGCAAGAAAAAAGCGGCTCTTCCCACGGCGGAGTCACCATTGACTCTATTTATTATTTTTGTAAATTAGTCTATAAAGATGTAAATCTTAGATCTTATTTCGGTTCGATACGTCCACCTACGATACTTACCTTTGGCTTTCGTCTCGGTAGGTGTATTATGATACATTTTCAAAAAAGAACATTCATTCATTTCTTTCTTCCTCGGCGACCAAAACGACTGAAACGACGCCAAAAATCTAGACCCGGAAAGGGGTGGGGGGCATTTTTGAAAGTCGGGCCGATCAACTGTCTTTATTCAAGCGACGGTACAAAAGAAGAACGAAAAAAAGTGAGAGGCCGGAGGGCAGGGAAAAGAGTCGAGTCGATCAGGCTCGACGACCGGAAAAAGCAAAGCGAAATCAAAAGAAGGATTTGGCCAAAAAAGAAGCAACACTATGGATACCATGACCGATCACCATCGATCAATAATTATCTTTCTAAATCACTTCAGGGCCATCAGAACGAGGTTGTCAATGACCTAGCGTTTCTGATAGAAAATGACGATTCCTTCAAAAAAACGAAGTTCTTCGAGTTATTTGTCCCAAAGACAAAGAAGTCCCGATACGACGGCCCGACAAGTCATCTACTTAAAAGGACCCTCTCTGCAGTGCGCCCTTCCTTTAATTATTCGGTCATGCAATACTTCTTTCATAAAAAGACCAAAATGAATTTCTTTCTCGTCCTAGTTCTAAATCATTTCGTGGCACCAGGCGTGGCTGAACCATCTTCTATTCATAGAGCTAATGCACAGGGAAGAAGCTTCTTAGATATGAGAATACGTTCTCGCATCGCTTTTTTTGTAGAAAACTCGACCAGCGAGTGTTTGGCCGAAGCCAAAAAGAGGTTGACCCACTTCATTCGCCAAGCGAATGATCTTCGCTTCGCGGGAAGAAAAAAAAAAACCATCTCGCTCTTTCCTTTCTTCGGTGCTACCCTTTTCTTTCAAAGGGATGGAGTGAGAGTTTATAAGAACCTCTTTTTTGAATATGCCCGGAAAAAACTCCTAGGTAAATTAAGGAGAAAATGTTGGAACCTCATGGGTAAGGATAAGGTAATGAAATTGATAGAAAAATTCATATATCTAGGGGGGATAAGAGAATTGAGAAAGGGAATAGAGATGATGATAGAGATCATATTGAAAAAAAGAAGAATTCCGTACGGGTACAACTCTTATTTGAACGAAGTGAAAAAAATGCGATCTTTGTTGTATAATAGAACAACAACTAATACCTTAATTGAATCGGTAAAGATCCAATCTGTTTATCAAAGCGCTTCTCCGATTGCTCAAGACATATCTTTGAAACCGAAGGAGAAAAGAAGATCATTTCGTTCCATTTTTAGTAAAATAGTTAGGGATATTCCATTAGGAATTCAAAGGGGGGTAGAGGGGCTCCGTATATGTTGTTCAGGTCGATTAGCAGGTGCAGAAATAGCTAGAACTGAATGCGGAAAGTATGGAAAAACATCTTGTAATGTCTTTAACCAGCAAATAGATTATGCTTCTGCGGAAGTATCTACTCGTTACGGAATCTTAGGTGTAAAAGTCTGGATTTCTTATAGTAAAAAAAAGGGAAGACAAAGTGACAGCACACATTGATAGGGAAAAAGGGAAGACACAGTCAAGTATAAGCGAAGTGCGTATGGCACAAAAAGGAAATCCGATTTTGGTCAGACTTGATCTTAATCGTAGTTCAGATTCAAGTCGGTTCGATATACGATTTGATCTTGTTTCCATTTTCTTGATTATCCACCCTTTCGAGTGGTTTTGCTCTCTACCTATTATAAATTGAGTTCCGGCTCGAATGAAAGTCGTTCTCTTTTTGATTGGAGAAGCCCTCTTTTGTCTGGTTCTACCCGGAGCTTTCGCGAACCTGGGGTATTGGTTCATGGACGAACTTACCCAGGCGGTGGCACAATTCTGTCCCGGCGCTTCGGGGGGCATGTCTGGCGGGTCTAGTACACCCCCTCCTGGCCCCTAAGGTCCTGGCAATGACCTGAGTCTTTGAGGGGCTCCCCTTGACCAGGACCAGGACCCGGGGTTTTCTTTGGATTTGAACGACCCCCTCGGTGAAAATGCGCCAAGCCCACCACGGGTAGGGGGCGAGAGTGCGGGGGACATCGCCTCGCGTCTCTTCTTCAATCAAAGGGGAAGGGAGAG